ATTAAATTATAAGAAATTATTGAAATCAAAAATGAATATTTGTGAACAATGTGGATACCATTTGAAAATGAGTAGTTCGGATAGAATCGAACTTTCGATTGATCCGGGTACTTGGGACCCTATGGATGAAGACATGGTCTCTTTGGATCCCATTGAATTTCATTCGGAGGAGGAACCTTATAAAGATCGTATTGATTCTTATCAAAGAAAGACAGGATTAACTGAGGCTATTCAAACAGGCACAGGTAAATTAAATGGTATTCCCGTAGCAATTGGGGTTATGGATTTTCAGTTTATGGGGGGTAGTATGGGATCTGTAGTAGGCGAGAAAATCACCCGTTTGATCGAGTATGCTACCAATAAAATTTTACCTCTTATTTTAGTGTGTGCTTCTGGAGGAGCACGCATGCAAGAAGGAAGTTTGAGCTTGATGCAAATGGCAAAAATATCTTCCGCTTTATATGATTATCAATCAAATCAAAAATTATTCTATGTATCAATCCTTACATCTCCTACTACTGGTGGGGTGACAGCTAGTTTTGGTATGTTGGGGGATATCATTATTGCCGAACCCAATGCCTACATCGCATTTGCGGGTAAAAGAGTAATTGAACAAACATTGAATAAGACAGTCCCTGAGGGTTCACAGGCGGCTGAATATTTATTCCATAAGGGCTTATTCGATCTAATCGTACCACGTAATCCTTTAAAGGGTGTTTTGAGTGAGTTATTTCAGCTCCACGCTTTCCTTCCCTCGAATAAAAATTAAAGCCTTACTTAAAAGAATTATTTTTTTTGTGACGAACAAGTAGTTATTTAGTTTATAGGAATCAAAGTAAAAATCCGAAGAATGGATTTTTTTTTTTGGTAACATAAGATTTAATTGTAGAAAGAATCATGCGGAGAAATTTTTTTACCAATATTCCTGATTAGTAATTAGGAACCCCCATCAAACAAAATAAAAAAGCGAATTATTTCTTCCGAAAAAGGAATAAAATAAATTTCATGCTCCCTTGTTACATTAGATGTGTATATATAATTCAACTATAGCAAATATCGGCATAGAGTCTTGCATCTTTCTACATCTCTCGAGGATCCCTAGTTTTACTAAGAATCCCTGTTGTTGGATCGGATTATAACGAATTTTGGGGTAATTTGTAAGAAAATCTTTATTAAATTTTATTAAATCCAAATTATAAGACAAGATAAAGATAATAAATAAAATAATACAAAAGTGTATTATGATACATATATTTCATGTCGAAAGATGAGTAAGTCTATTTATTTAATTCGACATTCCTCATTCCTTTTCTATATATATATTCACGTAGATATTACTTAGTATAATTATATATGAATTATAATAATTATAAGATACCTTTTATAACAATCAATAACAGGTAAAAATATTAATATAACAATTAATATAACAATAAATAACAGGTACAAATATTAAGTCGAGGTATCCTTTCTATGACAACTCTCACCAACTTACCCTCCATTTTTGTGCCTTTAGTGGGCCTAGTATTTCCGGCAATTGCAATGGCTTCTTTATCTCTTCATGTTCAAAAAAACAAGATTTTTTAAATACGATGGTGCCAAATCTCGTCTATTTTTTTTTTTCAAAACTTAGACTTTGACTATAACACAGCTATCTATTTAGTAGACTAGAGTCTAACATGTGGCTTACTAGGAACATATGCGATTAAACATGCGTAAACATGATATCTGAGTAAATGAATTATAAGTATTTGAAAATGGAAAATATATAATAGATCGGGATGGGTGGCGACGAATGTTTGAGATGTAAAGTCAATATATCTATCTATATGTATGTAGGTATCTATAGGGAATCATATAAAGGTGATGTTATTAAGATCTAAGCAATTCGATGAATTACTCCTAAAGTAAAGGTTCACATCAAAATAGTGCTTGTTGATTAGAGTTATTTCGGAAATAAAAAAAAGTAAAATGTATTTTTGTTATTCTATCAATTCCAATAAAATGCAACGAGATCTAGTATGAGTTGGCGATCAGAACGTATATGGATAGAATTTATAAGAGGATCTCGAAAAATCAGCAACTTCTGCTGGGCCTTTATCCTTTTTTTAGGTTCATTAGTGTTTTTATTGGTTGGAACTTCCAGTTATCTTGGTAGGGATTTGATATCTTTATTTCCGTCTCAGCAAATAATTTTTTTTCCACAGGGGATCGTGATGTCTTTCTATGGGATCGCAGGTCTCTTTATTAGCTCCTATTTGTGGTGCACAATTTTGTGGAATGTAGGTAGCGGTTATGATCGATTCGATAGAAAAGAAGGAATAGTGTGTATTTTTCGTTGGGGGTTTCCTGGAAAAAATCGTCGAATCTTCCTCCGATTCCTTATGAAAGACATTCAGTCCATCAGAATAGAAGTTAAAGAGGGTATTTATGCACGTCGTGTCCTTTATATGGAAATCAGAGGCCAAGGGGCCATTCCCTTGACTCGTACCGAGAAGAATCTGACCCCACGAGAAATTGAGCAAAGGGCTGCCGAATTGGCCTATTTCTTGCGTGTACCAATTGAATGAAGTAAGTATTCTTTTTTGAAAAATGAAGTTCAGAATGAATGCTTTCTTAGTTCGTAGCAAGAGGGATAAAACGGAAATGAAAGAATACCCTTTTTTCTAGACCATAGTAATAGTATTACTTAACTGGAATTTCTTCAGAATACTCAAATTTCTTCAGTACGTATGTAAATCCACTCCACAGTCACAAAAGTGGACTCTTTGTTATTTTCTTTCTGTATTATTTAGAAATTCAAGGACTAACCAATGAATCACAAATCAAAAACTAAAAAACAGGGAATGGATTCATAATAGTATCCATATGACTTGTAATAGAACTTATGTTTGATATAAATATTAGTAGTGTATAGAGTTAACGAATGAAGTGAGTTCATTAAAAAATCAAAGACGAAAAAATGGCAAAAAAGAAAACATTCATTCCCCTTCTATATCTTGCATCTATAGTATTTTTGCCCTGGTGGATCTCTCTTTCATTTAATAAAAGCCTAGAATCTTGGGTTACTAATTGGTGGAATACCGGGCAATCCGAAAATTTTTTGAATGATATTCAAGAAAAGAGTATTATAAAAAAAGTTATAGAATTAGAGGAACTCTTTCTCTTGGACGAAATGCTAAAGGAATACCCAGAAACACATCTACAAAAGCTTCGTATCGGAATCTACAAACAAACGATCCAATTGATCAAAATGCACAACGAGGATCGTATCCATACGATTTTGCACTTCTCGACAAATATAATCTGTTTCGTTATTCTAAGTGGTTATTCTATTCTTGGTAACGAAGAACTTGTTATTCTTAACTCTTGGGTTCAAGAGTTCCTATATAACTTAAGCGACACAATAAAAGCTTTTTCTATTCTTTTATTAACTGATTTATGTATAGGATTCCATTCGCCCCATGGTTGGGAACTAATGATTGGTTCTGTCTACAAAGATTTTGGATTTTATCATAACGATCAAATTATATCCGGTCTTGTTTCCACTTTTCCAGTCATTCTTGACACAATTTTAAAATATTGGATCTTCCGTTATTTAAACCGTGTATCTCCCTCACTTGTAGTGATTTATCATTCAATGAATGACTGAAAAATCTAATGTTTGTTACTTTGTACATAAGTCCTTGTACTTATTCCTTCTACCCATCCTGAAGGATGCCTCCTATATTCGAGTAACATTATTTCAGTAAATAGCAGAATCATGGATAGGGAACTATACTAGGGACCTACCAAATTTTATTGTAGAAATTTTTGGGCTCAATGATTGGACCATGCAAACTAGAAATACCTTTTTTTCTTCGATAAAGGAAGAGATTACTCGATCTATTTCCGTATCACTCATGATATATATAATAACTTGGGCACCCGTTTCAAACGCATATCCCATTTTTGCACAGCAAGGTTATGAAAATCCACGAGAAGCGACCGGCCGTATTGTCTGTGCCAACTGCCATTTAGCTAATAAACCCGTGGATATCGAGGTTCCACAAGCGGTACTTCCTGATACTGTATTTGAAGCAGTTGTTCGAATTCCTTATGATATGCAACTGAAACAAGTTCTTGCGAATGGTAAGAAGGGCGCTTTGAATGTGGGGGCTGTTCTTATTTTACCCGAAGGGTTTGAATTAGCCCCCCCCGATCGTATTTCTCCCGAGATTAAAGAAAAGATAGGCAATCTGTCTTTTCAGAGCTATCGTCCCACTAAAAAAAATATTCTTGTGATAGGTCCTGTTCCTGGTCAGAAATATAGTGAAATCACCTTTCCTATTCTTTCCCCCGACCCCGCTACTAAGAAAGATGTTCACTTCTTAAAATATCCCATATACGTAGGCGGGAACAGGGGGAGGGGTCAGATTTATCCCGACGGGAGTAAGAGTAATAATAATGTTTATAATGCTACAACAGCAGGTATAGTAAGCAAAATAATACGAAAAGAAAAAAGAGGATATGAGATAACCATAGTGGATGCATCGGATGGGCGTCAAGTGGTTGATATTATCCCTCCAGGACCGGAACTTCTTGTTTCAGAGGGCGAATCTATCACACTTGATCAACCATTAACGAGTAATCCTAATGTGGGCGGATTTGGTCAGGGAGATGCGGAAATAGTCCTTCAAGATCCATTACGCGTCCAAGGCCTTTTGTTCTTTTTTGCATCTGTTATTTTGGCACAAATCTTTTTGGTTCTTAAAAAGAAACAGTTTGAGAAGGTTCAATTGTCCAAAATGAATTTCTAAATCTGCGGATTTTTCAACATCAAGTTCAAAAAAAAACCAAATTCTTGTTGGAAATTCTATAATTTAATTATGTATGATCAAAAAATTATGAAAAACTTTTTACTTGTTTTTGTTTATATTATTTTTCTACCGGATTGGGGGAATGACTTGTACCGCATTACTAGTCATAGTATGTATATTGTGAGGAAGACTATTTTACCT